TTCGGAAAAAACTTTCTTTATCAATATACTGCTTCTTTTACACACCCATCTCCATTCCATAATAGAGATGCCAATAGTTAGGATTCATTAAAAAAAGATCGAATCCACTCGTGGGGAAAAGCCCTTCCCGTATTGGGCACTAATCTATTTTTAACGTCTAATTAGATCGGGAAATTATTCAAATTAAGAACAGAAGCTGGTTGCTTTTTCTTTCTGATAATTAATTGAAGCCGTAGGGCCTCTATCCATTTATTCATTCGACCAAACTTTATTTGGTTCTGTTCCAAGAATTCGTCGAACAAGGGTTTGTACCGATCCGATAAGAATGAAATATCCTTAGAACTCTCCATTGATACGACATGCTATTTTTTCCATTTAGTCCCTTTCAGGATCAGTCGCGGTCTTCCAAACTTTACCAATGGTATGGACGAATTCCTCACTTCATCCGAATGTGTAAAAGATTCTAGCCGCACTTAAAAGCCGAGTACTCTACCGTTGAGTTAGCAACCCGAAGAAAAGATATATAGATTAAACAAAATTTCAACAAACAAGGGGTGTGGTGTATAGATAGAATCTAAATCAATTAAATTCAATTTAAACAAAGAGCAAGGGATTATACGAACTAATCAAACCTTTGAGCTAACAAATCTAAAAAAACGGATTTTCTGATGGATTCGAAAGATAAAAATGAATCGATTTGATGAAAATACAAAAAATTATCAGATAAAAGAAATATACATAATTGTAAAACTATGTTATCTATCCCCTTTCAATCAAAAAAACCTCTTGTATCAAAGAAAGCATCGTTTATGAATAAGGTAAAGTAAAAAACCTATGGGACGGAAATAAATAGACCCCAGTTCACTTATCACGATGAATTATATTTGTTCAATATACTCTTGTCAATATAAATCTTGTGAAAAGAATACAGTGGAAAAAACAAAAGAAATTGCACTGTTAAATTGAAATTCAATGAATTTCAATTTAACAGTGCAATAATATTGAAAATTGTCAAAATTGTCTTGGATTGACACTACATATTTAATTTACATAGATCGAAAAAGTATAAATGGAAGAATTAAAAAAATATCGGATTTTTTAGTCCCTAATGTATTTTGTATTTCATCAATCTAAGTGGAATAAGCTAAAGTAAATCCCTTGTTGGCTAGTCGAAAACCACACAATTGAAGTAAATATCCGAATTGGATATTGATAAGATCAATAAACTAAGATTTTGTCCATCGGATCGACGGAAACCAATGATAAATAGATACGAATACAGCAGAAAGGGGGAAATCCAAAAAAAAGTATAGAAAAATTCTACAAAGTTATAGACAAGTCGCCACCCCCTCGGGATTTCTTTAATTGAATTTCATTTGATTAGAGGGAAGTTCCTTAAAAACTTCCGCTTTCTTTAAAAGATTCTGAACAGTTCCTGTGGGCTGAGCACCCCTTTCAAGGAAATATAGAATAAGAGGAACATTTAAATAAGTTTGATTCTTCATTGGATCATAAAAGCCCACCTTTCTAAGCTCTTTTCCTTCTCTTCGGGATCGAACATCAATTGCAACGATTCGATAGACGGCTCATTGGGGTAGATGTAGATGAACAATACCCCCCCCTAGAACCGTATAGGAAGTTTTCTCCTCGTACGGCTCGAGAAAAATGATTTGATTCGAAGTTTTTTTGTCTATGTATGCAATTTTACTAAATTAAATGACAAATGGACCTATAAAATCAATTAGACTATGATTTCAGTCTTTTTTTTTTCTTGAAAAATAAACCATTTGTACTCATAACTCAAGTTGGATAACTCTCAAAATAGCTCAAAGGAAAAATCTTTAGTCAATTTCATTTATTGAGTGGTCTTTACTCCCATTTGTTTGTCTCGTTTCAAATTTGATTTGGCTTCTTTTTCTTTAGTCTGATCCTGTTATTGAGACTCTCGAGACCATTAAAACGGTGTTTCCTTGTTCTTAGATCCCCTATCCTTATTTTAAATCATTGGGTTTAGACATTCCTTCGGTGCTTTTTAATCCTTTCAAAATGGTAGCAACATACCCTTTTTGGATTTCTTTCTATCAAAGAATCCTATGGACGATTGATTCCCGCGTGATACACTTTGAATCGAAAAAGTTTGATCAATTTCAACAAGTTTTGCTTTTGAATTGGAAACTTGCTCGAATTCGATCCTTTTAATTTCTAGATATGGAAGATACATTTACGAAGTTGTTCCAATTGATTGGCATTAACCCTAGATCCTTGCCCCCAAGAAATGAACTAATCCTTTCGACTCGAGCTCCATCGTGCACTATTTACAACCCAACAACAAACGAAGGGTTCCAGTGTAACAGAACAAACAATGTCGAGCCAAGAGCACCCTCATTCCTAAATAAATCGAGAGTGGTGGATGTAAAAATCCACAAGGGATCGTGTCCTTCAAGTCGCACGTTGCTTTCTACCACATCGTTTCAAACGAAGTTTTACCATAACATTTCCTCTAATTTGGAACCGGTATGGAATTGATTCCATTATGGAATCATGAATAGTCATTGGTTCAGCTGTCCATAGACATCGTAATCTAGACTTTTCTTTTATATATGATATGGGATTTTTCTGAAAAAGTCTTAGCAAGACAGCATCTTTAACATACATATATAATAGAAATCTAAATATATAGATAAGAACCCCAATTAGGAAATTTGCCAAATAAATGGTTGACAAAATATTTTAAGTAGGAGATAAAAAACTCGGGGTAGCGTTAGAGAAATTAAGCCAGACGAATTAGACAAGACGAATTAGATCAGACAAATTAGATTCGAGAAATGAGAATTCGATAGTAGGTCCAACTCCATTAACATTAATAGGTCTAGGTCTCGGCTTCCAAATAGAATCTTCCCAATTCGAATTTTCCCAATTCGATTTGAATTGGGCGGTTCCTGTTTGGATAGAATTCGAATTGGTAGATTTTTCAGTTTAGAAAAAATGAGTAATTCGAAGAAATAGAAATCTCTAAACGAATCACTTTTGGAATCGGCATCTTCAAGTGACTCAATAGGATTAATTAACTAATTTCCTTCTTTTTGAGTCCATTCCACTTACAAGGAATTATTCAAAATATTTATTAAAAGCCTTTCGAATTGAAAAAGTTTCCTATTTAGACATCATTATTTCCATTTAATTTGTTTGATTTAATTGGACACTAAGCATCGCGTTTGATCTTCCTATGAGGATCAGTGATTCTTTTTTAATCAGAACCGATTTAATTTAAAATCGATAAATAGAGCAAAGAAAAGAAGACAGAAATCCAATTTTTTTTCATGAGATGTATAAAAAAATGCTGGAAGTTAAGATTTGAATCTTTATTCTTTTCTTCTGATTACGAAAATAAAAAAAAAATAGGAAGAGGTTTTCGTATCTATCAGATAGACTGAACAGTTGTCACTATTTTAGATATTCTATAATAGTGAATTGAAATCATTTCAGAATTGAAGGGATCATAAATATTTTTCACAAAACCCCCAAAAGATTGTCATTGAAATAGAACGCTACATACCATCTAAGCTAAACATGTCCTCATTTTCTATGATATGTATTTTCTTTAAAATAGGTTTGAGTAATAGTTCAATATTCGACTCTTGTCATAAAGAGAATAAAAAGGATAGGATAAACCCCCTGCCTCAATCGTTCCGTAGATTTCCAATTTTTCATTCGAGCCAAACACGAAATACCTAACTAAACTGAGATTCCAAGAAAAACGTTGACTCAATATCATATAGAAGTAGGATATGGAATTTGATCATTTGTTAATGGGATTCGAACAGACACAGATATTTAAATTAATATAGAATATGGATTAACTCCTCTCCACCCCCCCTATTTCTTTCTAGGCGAATAATATATAATAGAGCCTAAAAAATGGCTCTGCGCTGGGACGGAAGGATTCGAACCTCCGAATAGCGGGACCAAAACCCGATGCCTTACCACTTGGCGACGCCCCATTTCAATTTCGAATCTACACTAAGAAACAATAATATTGGTATTGGTTGTTTGTCAACTCCAATCCAAATATCTCTCTATTTATAGAATAGATTGGTACTAAGATTTTTATACATATAGATATAGAATTCAACTTCATTTATTGATCATTACATAGAATTCAATTAACATATTGTATGAAAGTATGATTTCTTCTATTCTCCTTTGAGAATTGGAGGATTTTGGATTGGGTGGGTTCAAAGAAAAAGAAGGATTTTTTGTCTACCTTACTTACTTTCTCCCTTTTTCCTTATATCAAAAACCCAATCCAAATGTAATTATCTCGAAGAACAAAATGTCTGTTATGCTTAATATCGTTAGTTTGATCTGTATTAATTCTGGCCTTTATTTGAGTAGTTTTTTCTTCGGCAAATTGCCCGAAGCCTATTCCTTTTTGAATCCAATCGTAGATATTATGCCAGCCATACCTGTGCTTTTTTTTCTCTTAGCTTTTGTTTGGCAAGCTGCTGTAAGTTTTCGATGAGATCCGTAATTTCCTAAAAATTAGGAATATCCTAGAAAATGCATGATTTCTTCGAGAAAAAATTCGAACAATTGATAAAATCAGATAAGTTTTAGAGTATGAACCCTCGATTCGCACACTGAACTTCTTGGATAATCGCCATAAATCCGGCTTACCCCCATTTCCTCATTTTGACCCCTTTTCCAATGAAAGACCCTAACCCTATTAGGGTCTCCCATAATATCTAAATTTGATTAGAAACGCAAAATTTTTATTAATGAAAAACAAATGAATTTTGGACAATTCATTTCTATTTGTAGATTCTAGAAAAACCCCATTTCTTGGTGTCAAAATAGGATATGTGGTAGAAAAATGGAAGATCTATTCTCTTTTTTTTTTCCAAAAAACCATCTTGGAGATTGTGTAATGCTTACTCTGAAACTCTTCGTTTATACCGTAGTGATATTTTTTGTGTCTCTCTTTATCTTTGGATTCCTAT